ATAATAAATTAATAAATAGAACTATAAAAAATGGAAATAATACTTAAATAATACTAATAATAAATATAAATAATACTAATAATAAATAATATAATAAAAAATAATAAACAGAGTGCTCTTATTCAAAACGCCCTGTGATCTTCAACCAATTTTGCGCTTCAATATAATTACCAGGGGTAAGGGCTATAGCTTGTTTCCAATACTCAGCGGCTTGATCAAACCAAGCCTCCGCAATTTCCGAATCTCCCTGTCGAATGGCCTGTTCTCCGCGGTCGGAATAGGTGAGTAAATTCCCTTCCCTTAGAACCGTACTTGAGAGTTTCCTGCCTCATACGGCTCAGCAGTCAATTCTTTTCGTGCCCCATTTTTTTATTAAATCTATTCTATTTTTTTTTCTCGAGTTAAAAAAAAAAAGAGGATAATTACATGAGTTTGAAACTTGAATTTGGATTAATAACAAAGGAATCCGCTTTATAGTTTTATCTTTTCTCCTACCTTCAGAAGAATAAAGCATCGGCATTTGCACTCTCATTATAATTTTCTGAAAGGTAACTATCTCGGTTTCCTATATCATATACTTTCATATATGATATATAAATTTCTATAGAATCCGTGAAAAAGACTTTTCTTCATAAAAAAGAAAAGACTTACTATCTTTGGGATCTGATACTACACCGCTGCTCAAAACTTTAGGGGATCAACTCTATTACATAAGTGGATTCCTAACTTTTCTATCATGATATAAGTAAGCAGTTCTTCTTGTATTGGCCCAAAACCTCGCTAATTGATCTTTACGGTGCTTTCTCTATCAATTAGATCTTTTATCCATAGAAAAAAAGTATCTAGGCATATCTATTTCTTCATATTTCAACTTCTATGAAGTTTCTTTTTTTGCTACAGCTGATAAAAATCGTTGTTTTGGACGATATATATGTAGAAATCCTTTTTTTTTTTCTAGTATTTATTAACGGATTTGCTCTTTCTTTTCTTTTTTCTTTCTATAGTGGAGATAGTCGCACGTAATGACAGATCACGGCCATATTATTAAAAGCTTGTGGTAAGAACGGGTTTCGTTCTAGTGCCCGAAAATAATATTCCAAAGCTTTCGTATGTTCTCCGTTACTTGTGTGGATAAGGCCTATGTTATAAAGTATATAACTTCGATCATAGGGATCAATTTCCAGTCGCATAGCTTCATAATAATTCTGTAAAGCTTCTGCATAATTTCCTTCGGATTGAGCCGACATCCGTTACGGTCGTCATTCGGTTCAACGAATCTCCGTTCCAGAACCGTACGTGAGATTCTCATCTCATACGGCTCCTCCTTTATGTGCATAATGATAAAAATACATAGAATAAAAAAAAGATTGCAGTATTCTCATTATGAACTGAGCAGGGCTAGTGTTTTTACAATAAATCTCTAGCCAACCTTCCTGTAAAAGATCTTTTCTTAACATCAAGTATGTTGGTACTGGATAAAAAAAATGGTAACTCCAACAATTTCTTTGTCCTCAACGCCGCTTAATTTCCTGGAATTAGTCACTTCAACAGTCTTCGATGGTTATACGGGTATCCAAAATACGAACGAGATGGATGTTTGTTGTCCCAACCATTCTTTTTAGTCCCGATCCCGATAAGGAAGGGGGGGATACTTTTTTTAACAAAGTTTTCGTGGTGTTGATTCCTAAACGTAGTGCTTCTTCCCCCATGCCGCCCATTGATACTAGTGGAGTAGAGTTGACCTAACCCATAAGTATAGGTATAACCTTTCGCTTAATACTATAAATCCAAAATTCAAGCATATGAGGCTGCATTAATCGGGGATACACGACAGAAGGAATTAATTATTTTATTTCCACAAACTTCACCTTCAGCAAGCGTAGGTTTTTTTTTCCAGTTTTTCTTTCTAGCCGAAGAATGTGTCTTTCTCCTAAGACTGAGAGAAAAAAAAAAGGAAAAAAGAATCAAATCGCACCATCTCTGTAATAGGTGAATGCCTCCTTTTCTCCTGAAGTTGTCGGAATTATTCGTAATAAGATATTGGCTACAATTGAAAAGGTCTTATCAATAAAATTTCCATTTATCCGAGATCTAGTCATAGGTAGCAATCCATTCTAGAATTTAATTATCTCTCGTGAGAAAATAATCCCACAAACAAAGTAATTGTACAATAGCGTACGAAATAACGTAAAAAGGACTCATTAAAAAATTGTTTATGAAGCTCTTTTTTTTTTTAAGTTTTTCTATTTTTCTAGTTTAATTTGATTGTATGTGGCTATCCAAAAAAATAGAATATGAATGACTCACTATTCACTCGGTTTTTGGGACATAATCATTATGTAGGAGAGATGGCCGAGTGGTTCAAGGCGTAGCATTGGAACTGCTATGTAGGCTTTTTGTTTACCGAGGGTTCGAATCCCTCTCTTTCCGCACCTTTACCTAATTCATCAATATTATTGACCGCAATCTTTCAAATAACAAAGGGTAACATTATTCCAAC